TTTCATCCAAAAAGTTCCTTTTTTGATTCTTTTTTACAAGGGAATTTTGAAAATTCAAATTCTGAAAAAAAGAATAAGCGGATCCATAAAAGATATATGCTATGAATAGACCAAAAATTGCTAAACTTACGGAAGAAATTGCATTAGTGAGAAATTCATATGAATTTATGGAAGAATTTGAATTTTCCTGGAACAAGTTTATTGAAGGAGTTAGCCACTTTGATAATATGGTTAACTCCAATATTCTATTATCTTTTACTCCATTATCAAAACTGATTCCTATGGATCCAATGAACAAAGTAAAAAGTAGTAATATAAGAAGAGGGAATAGCATAGTATTTCCTGTTTCATGAGGATAGACAAAAGTATTTTTAACCCCAAAGGGAATACTAAAGGATCCCATCTTATTTCTTGTATTAGCAGGAATTTTGGATATATTTTGTGAAAAAAAAGAAATCCCACTCTTCATTGTTGATAAAACAAAATCCCTATTGACTCCTTTGGATATGCTTTTTCCCCATAAGGATATTGAATACAGCGAACCCTCTTTAGTACTACTGTAATTTTGAAAATGAACACGCAAATACCCATCAAAAGTAAGTAAATATATCCGAAACATATAAAATGCAGTTAATCCTGCAGTAAAAGAGGCTATTATTCCAAAAAAGGGTGAATACAACCAACTATTACTAAGGATTTCATCTTTGGACCAAAAGCAAGCAAGAGGTGGAATACCACAAAGAGAAAGTGTACCGCATAAAAAACTAGTTCTTGTAATTGGAACGTATTTTCTTAAACCACCCATAAGAACCATATTTTGACTTTTATCTGGTGAATATCCAACAAGAGGTTCCATTGAATGAATAACGGATCCGGATCCTAAGAATAATAAAGCTTTCGAATAAGCATGAGTGATCAAATGGAATAAAGCAGCTTGATAAGAACCTATACCTAGAGCTAACATCATATAACCCAATTGAGACATTGTAGAATAGGCTAAGCTTCTTTTAATATCTCTCTGAGCAAGAGCTAAAGTGGCTCCTAAGAAGAGTGTTATTGTACCTACTAAAGAAATGAAACTCATTATCAAGGGTAAGGATATGAAAAGAGGAAGAAGTCTAGCTAGAAGAAAAATCCCCGCAGCAACCATAGTTGCTGCGTGTATAAGAGCCGAAATGGGAGTGGGTCCTTCCATAGCATCAGGTAACCATACGTGAAGAGGAAATTGTGCAGATTTTGCAACTGCACCAAGGAATAATAAAAAAGCACACAAAGTAGTAAGTAAGGAATTAATCCCATTATTAGGAATCCAGTTATTAGCTATTTTGAACAAATCCCGAAACTCCAAACTACCCGTTATCCAAAAAAAACCTAAAATTCCTAATAACAGACCAAAATCCCCTACACGATTAGTTACAAAAGCTTTTTGACAAGCACTTGCTGCAATTGGCCGTGTAAACCAAAAGCCTATCAATAAATAGGAACACATTCCGACAAGTTCCCAAAAAAAATAAATTTGTATCAAATTGGAACTAGTAACCAATCCCAACATGGAAGTATTAAAAAAACTTATATAAATAAAAAATCTCAAATATCCTTCATCGTGAGACATATAATCGTCACTATAAATAAGAACTAAGATTCCTACAGTAGTAATTAGTATTAACATAATAGACGTAAGGGGGTCGACCAAGTATCCAAATTCTAAGGAAAAATCATTATTGATGGTCCAAGACCATAGATATTGATAGATAGAACTTCCATTTATTTGTTGAATAGACAGGTGAAGTGAGAATACCATAGCTATACTTAAGAATAAAATACTAGGAAAAGCCCATATGCGACGAAGATTTTTTGTTGCTGTCGGAATAAGAAAAAGTCCAAATCCCATTGACATAATAACTGGAAGTGGGAGAAGAGGAATTACCCAGGCATATTGATATGTATGTTCCATAAGAAAAGAAATAGCAATTTTTAGTTTCAATTTATAGTTCAAATTTTCTATAAAATTGTTTCCGATTCACCAAACCTATTTTTATCTCTTCCTAAAGGAATTAAAAAGCAAAATAAGAATAAGAAAAAATACAGGAATTCTGGATTTTTCTAATTTCTCTCATTAAAATATTCCAAAATTGAGAATGAGCTTAGTTGCTTAAATTCAAAAAGTGAATCAAAAAATTTCGTTATCTAGTTATTAGTAAAAAAAAATATTTATTAAAATACAAAAAAAGATTAAATCATTTTACTTTCTAATCATTTTTGTATTTCTTTTTGTTAAAATAAAAGAGCTCTTTTGTTTCGTAATTGATTGATTGATTGAATTCCAAAGAAAACCTATATTTATAGGAAATTCTCGAATATTGCTTACTTCATATAAAATGGAAATCCTAATGACTAGAATTCTCTAAGTTTTAGAATGTCTTGTTTAAGAGACTAAGTATTTTTTTATTGGAATTCCATTATGGAATAGCCTTCTGAACTTAATTAACTATTTGAATTTTACCTTCTTTTTATCTCTCCATCTTATATGAGGGCTTATCTCCTATACCATATATTTATATATGGAGTATATTTGATATATAAATTTATTTAAATAGAAAATCTTAAAAAACTCTTGTGTTATCCACATTAGACAAAATGAACTAAAGAAGAATTTAGAATTTAAGTATCTTTCAGTATCTTAAGTATAAATACTAAGAAAAAACAGAAAGAAGGATTGATTTGCGGCAATAGATGTCTTTCACATACAACTAGAAAAAAGTAATTCCCTTTTTGAATGGCAGTTCCAAAAAAACGTACTTCGATGTCAAAAAAGCGTATTCGTAAAAATCTTTGGAAAAAAAAGACTTATTTTTCCATAGTACAATTTTATTCTTTAGCAAAATCAAGATCATTTTCTAGCGGCAACGAACATCCAAAACCAAAGGGTTTTTCTGGGCAACAAGCAAACAAATAATAAGATTTTTAAATAATCTGAATTGAACTATCCCAAAGAAATTCCAATTATTTAATATGAATGAATAATTTGGATTAATTAATAAATGTACTTTTCTGTGTCGAATTCATATTCTTAGAACGAATCCCTCCATTATCATTATATAGAACAAATATCATTATATAGAACAAAAGTTTTTGGTATATTGTGTCCTCAGTATTCTTTTCTTATCAAAGAACTTTTTTTATAATGAAATCCTCATAAAAATGAGGATTTCATTATAAAAGTCACCCATATTATCCAAAATTCCCATAGAAATGAGTTTAGGACTGGTAAATAATATTAATAAGAGTGTAAAGGTTTTCATTCTATAAATTTTTCTAAAATACAAAATTCATTGTAGTTAATGATGAAATTTTAATGTTCCTAAATTCTATGGCCTCTCCGAGTCTCGACGGTTCGCGATAAAATAACTATTATTCTTTTAAGTTAACTATTATTTAAATATTTAAAATTAGCCGCCATGGTGAAATTGGTAGACACGCTGCTCTTAGGAAGCAGTGCTCAAGCATCTCGGTTCGAATCCGAGTGGCGGCATTCTCGAAAAAGAATACAATAAATTAGAAAATGGATTCAATTCGAAATTTCCAATTTTGTAATGGGACTTTATCGTTATGCTATTTGCAACTTTAGAACATATACTAACTCATATCTCTTTCTCAACCATTTCAATTGTGATTACGATTCATTTGATAACCTTATTAGTTCGTGAACTTAGGGGATTAGGTGATTCGTCAGAAAAAGGAATGATAGCTACTTTTTTCTCTATAACAGGATTTTTAGTTTCTCGTTGGGTTTCTTCGGGACATTTTCCATTAAGTAATTTATATGAGTCATTGATCTTCCTTTCATGGGCTCTGTATATTCTTCATACTATTCCTAAGATACAGAACTCGAAAAATGATTTAAGCACAATAACTACGCCAAGTACTATTTTAACGCAAGGCTTTGCCACGTCAGGTCTTTTAACTGAAATGCATCAATCCACAATACTAGTACCTGCTCTACAATCTCAGTGGTTAATGATGCATGTCAGTATGATGTTACTAAGCTATGCAACTCTTTTGTGCGGATCCTTATTATCCGCCGCTCTTCTAATCATTAGATTTCGAAAGAATTTTGATTTCTTTTCAAAAAGGAAAAAAAATGTTTTCCTTAAAACATTTTTCTTTAGTGAGATGGAATATTTATATGCAAAAAGAAGTGCTTTAAAAAACACTTCTTTTCCCGTATTTCAAAATTATTACAAATATCAATTAACCGAGCGTTTGGATTCTTGGAGTTATCGTGTCATTAGTCTAGGGTTTACTCTTTTAACCGTGGGTATTCTTTGTGGAGCAGTATGGGCTAATGAGGCATGGGGATCCTATTGGAATTGGGATCCTAAGGAAACTTGGGCATTTATTACCTGGACCATATTTGCAATATATTTACATAGTAGAACAAATCCAAATTGGAAGGGTACGAATCCCGCACTTGTAGCTTCGATAGGATTTCTTATAATTTGGATCTGCTATTTTGGTATCAATCTGTTAGGAATAGGTTTACATAGTTATGGTTCATTTACATTACCATCTAAATAATTACATAACATAAAACCCTCATTTTATGAAGGTTTTTTCCTTTTTTGTTTGATTTGAGAACCCCTTTGAAAAGACGTTCAAAGGGTTCTCAAAAATTCGAGATAGATCTAATTAGACTTTTTGACTTTTTTCTCAATTTTTTATTTTTCCACTATGGAATATAGAGCGGACTAGTTAAAAAAAGAAAATCCTATTTAGTATAATAATTGGATAATAGAACCTCTACCCTGTCAGCGGATAGCGAGAGAACAAAATCTGGATAAATACCAATTCCTATTACTGGTAAAAAGATACAGATTAAAAGAAAAAGTTCCCGTGGTCCAGAATCTACAAAATTTTTGTTTGGAACATAAAATAGCTTGTATCCATAGAACATCTGGCGTAACATAGATAATAAATAAATAGGAGTTAATATCATTCCTATTGCCATTACAAAAGTAATTAGCATTTTTGGCATTAACATAAATTTAGGACTAGTAATTAGTCCAAAAAATACTACTAATTCTGCAACAAAACCGCTCATTCCCGGCAAGGCAAGAGAAGCCATTGAAAAGCTACTAAACATGGTAAAAATTTTTGGCATTGGGATAGATATTCCCCCCAGTTCTTCGAGATAAACAAGACGCATTCTATCACAAGCCGTTCCCGCCAAGAAAAAAAGTGTAGCACCAATAAATCCATGGGATACTATTTGTAAAATAGCTCCATTTAGTCCAATGTTGGTTATGGAACCAATTCCTATAATTATGAAACCCATGTGAGATACGGAGGAGTAGGCTATTCTTTTTTTGAAATTTCGTTGACCAAGAGAAGTTGAAGCTGCATAGATTATTTGCACCGCTCCTATTATTACCAACCAGGGGGAAAATAGATAATGAGCATGCGGTAACAATTCCATATTGATCCGAATCAACCCGTATGCTCCCATCTTTAATAGAATTCCGGCTAAAAGCATACATGTACTGTAATGCGCTTCCCCATGGGTATCTGGTAACCACGTATGTAAAGGTATAATCGGCAATTTAACAGCATAAGCAATAAGGAAGCCAAAATACAGTAGTATTTCCAATGTTGTAGGGTATGATTGATTAATCAATCTTTCTAAATCTAATCCGGGTTCATTGGAACCATATAATCCCATACCCAGAACTCCAATTAAGAAAAAAATGGAACCGCCTGCAGTATACAAAATAAACTTGGTAGCTGAATACAGACGCCTCTTTCCCCCCCACATGGATAAAAGTAAGTAAACAGGAATTAATTCTAACTCCCACATGATAAAAAAAAGTAAAAGGTCTCGTGAAGAAAATAATCCTATTTGACCGCTATACATTGCTAGCATCAGGAAATAGAATAATCGCGAATTCCGGGTAACCGGCCAAGCCGCTAAAGTAGCTAAAGTAGTGATAAATCCTGTCAATAAAATGGATCCTAATGAAAGTCCATCGATTCCCAATCTCCAGTGGAAATCGAAAACATCTATCCATTTAGAATCCTCCTTTAATTGGATTAAGGGATCCTCCAATTGGAAATGATAACAGAATGCATAAGTCATTAGAAGGAATTCTAATAAACAAATAGCTATAGTATACCACCTAACGATTTTATTTCCTTTATGAGGTAAAAAGAAAATTAATGAACCTGCAAATATCGGCAAAATAACAAGTATTGTTAACCAAGGAAAATAACTCATGATAAAGTAATAAAGACAAGATACGTTTTGACCAGAAAAGCCCATGCTCGATTATTTCGAGCACAGGCTTCTTCGGTAAAGAGGAATCAGACGATTCAAGTGGAGTTTTTTGTAACGTATCAATAAGATAAAGCCATGCTGCGGGTTGTTTCAGGCCCTAAATAAACGCGGACACTTAAAAAATCCGTTGGGCAGGCGGATTCGCATCTCTTACAACCCACACAATCTTCGGTTCTCGGCGCGGAAGCAATTTGCTTGGCTTTACATCCATCCCAAGGTATCATTTCTAATACATCTGTTGGACAAGCTCGTACACATTGAGTGCATCCTATACATGTATCATAAATTTTTACAGAATGTGACATTGGATCTCTAAATTGGACTTTTCAACATAAAAATTTTCAATCTGGTAAAAATGAAATTAGTACTATATAAATTAGATGTATTGTAGACACCAGACGAAGCAATGGTTTATCCAAACTTTAACAAATAGTGCAATATATTTCTTAATCTGTTTGTGAGAAAGCGTGAAAAGAGCCAAGAAACTTGAATTTAAGACTTCAACGGTCATAATTATACGAATTCTACATACTAATTCGAATTAGCCAATTTATTGGCTATCATCTTTATAAATTATTGCAATATTCAAATTGCAATATCAATGAATTGCAAAAATGCAATATTCAATAAGTAAAAAAGAATACTCTGAAATAACCTACTCAAAAAATGGATATTATTATATACGCGCTTTTGTTTAGAGGATTTTATGTCTAATTATTCAAAAAATTAGATTGATTGATACGAGTTGATTTCCTGTTACGATGGATGGAAGAAAGAATGGATAGTCCAATAGCTGCTTCAGCAGCCGCAAGGGCTATAACAAAAATTGCGAAAATGTCTCCTTTTAATTGGCGACTATCAAATAGATCAGAAAATGTTACGAGATTTAGATTAATTGAATTCAGTATAAGTTCAAGACATATTAGAGCTCTAACCATGTTTCGGCTTGTGATCAATCCATAGATACCAATCGAAAATAAATAGACACTCAAAAAAAGTACATGCTCAAACATCATTAACTAACTCCTTATCAATCTCGATTCATTTCAATATGAGGACAAGAATTGAACCGATTCAATTAATTAGAATAGAACAATTACGCAACAAAAGAGAAAAGAAGGTATTTGTTGTGTTGGCAGTAGATGGGTTTTACTAAATCAAAATTGTGATTCTTTAGTTATTTATTTTATATTTGAAATTCTAATAATTTTGACTCATTCTAAGTATTTCTTATTGTCGAGCCATAGTAATTGCACCTATTAAAGAAACTAGAAGAATTAGGGAAATGAGTTCAAACGGAAGATAAAAATCGGTTGCTAAATGAATCCCAATTTGTTGAACATTATTTATGAGACCCTGTTCTACTATTTGGTTTGATCTTGTAGTCCAAAGAATTCCATACCACGACGTATCTGGGATAGTAGTCATTAGTGAAAAGGGAATAGTTATACAAAGGAGGAAAGTAAACCCATCTCCAATAGTCCAATAATTATTATCTTTAGACCACTCTGAGCCGTTTACAAACATTACAGCAAATATGATCAAGACATTTATGGCTCCCACATAAATAAGAAGTTGTGCGACAGCTACAAAGTAGGAATTCAATAAAAAATAGAATAAGGATATACAAACAAGAACTAATCCCAGCGAAAAGGCAGAATAAATTGGGTTGGTAAGTAATACTACTCCTAGACCCCCTAGTAGAAGAACAAATCCCCCAAATAGCACAAGAATCTCATGTATCGGTCCAGGTAAATCCATTATGGATAAGAATAAATTTCTAGTATAAAATTTTTCATGAACTGACTAAAACTAAAAGATTCAAGGAAGGAAAAAGGTATTAGGATATTTTTTGTAAAGTTGTTAAGCAGTAGTTATTTTTTTTCGTTATAGTTAGTAAAAAAGGATTTTTCTAACAAAAAAATCCTAATACCTAGTAATCCGTAATCGTTCTTGAATTCCAAGATTTTTCTTCGTCTATTTTACTTTGAGGCGAATTCCTAATTGTTTGAATTGTGTAATCTCCCATTATGGAGATTGGTAACCGACTCAAAGCAATTTGATTGTAATTCAATTCATGACGATCATAAGTAGAAAGTTCATATTCTTCAGTCATGGATAAACAATTTGTGGGACAGTATTCAACACAGTTACCACAAAATATACAAACTCCGAAATCAATACTATAATTAAGCAATTGTTTCCTTTTAATATCCTTTTCAAATCTCCAATCTACAAGGGGTAGATCTATCGGGCATACGCGAACACATACTTCACAAGCAATGCATTTATCAAATTCAAAGTGTATTCGCCCCCGGAAACGCTCCGATGTAATTGATTTTTCATAAGGGTAGTGAATCGTTATAGGTAAACGATTTGTGTGGGATAAGGTAATTATGAAACTTTGACCAATGTATCTTGCGGCGCGTATTGTTTGTTGACCATAACTAATGAACCCAGTTAGCATAGGGAACATATTCTAAATCTATATATGAAAAAGGTATGTTTCTTTCTCTTGTTTGACAGAACTTTTGTGTTGAAAATATTCCTACTGTTATTGTATTCTTATTTATAGTGAAACTAGTTGGGAAGAAGTAGTTAATAAGAGATTACCCAGAGAAATAGGTAAAAGAAATTTCCATCCAAGATTTAATAACTGATCCATTCTCATCCTGGGTAAAGTCCATCTTATTGTGATAGAAATGAAGAGAAATAAATAAGCTTTAGTTAATGTAATAAAGATACCTATTACCATTTCCAAAATTCCAATTATTTTATTCATTTGGAAAAATCCAAAAAAGGATATATAGGGAATAGAGAAATTCCACCCGCCTAAGTATAGAACAGTTACAAATAAAGAGGAAACTAATAAATTGAGGTAAGAAACAAGATAAAATAAACCATATTTAATACCAGAATATTCGGTTTGATAACCTGCTACTAATTCTTCTTCTGCTTCTGGTAAATCAAAGGGTAATCTTTCACATTCTGCCAAAGAAGAAATTAGAAAAACTAGAAAACCTATAGGCTGACGCCAAAGATTCCATCCAAAAAAACCATATTTGGACTGTGCTTCAACTATATCAACTGTACTTGAACTATTAGATAATCATAGTCGATGATAACATCACAGCTCCCACCGCTATTCCAAAACCGTACATGAACCCTTAGCTTCATACGGCTCCTCTATGATCAGAAAAAAGGAAAGGATTGTTTCGTTTCGGTATTATCCCCTGGGCATAGATAGAATTAGATAAAATAAAATTGGTTGGAAAGCCCAAAATTAGACCAAAGCAATTCCGTCTGCTAGAATAACAAAAAAGCGCTTCCGAATTGATCTCATCCTTTATATGATATAATTTTTCTTTGTTCGGTAATAACTTAATATTCGAATAAAACACTCGTTATAGCAATTAATAAATGGAAAGAATTGGGTATTAGTTCATGAGGAATTCTGTATGAATAGGGAAAAAGGAAGGAAAGAATAAATAAAGATCCTTTTTTGTATTACATTCCATATCTTTTGTCCTATTCTTCTTTCCCCAGGAAGGGTATACTTAAAAAGAAAAAAAGAATAAAGGGTTAATTCGTTCTTGATAGCCATTTTCTTAACAAGTGAATGGGAACATACTCTAGACCGGAATCTGAAGAAAGTACTACTTGATCATTTCCACCAATTTCAAGTCCTTATTATGATTCCTTTTATGAGGAAAAAGAAAAATGTCTAATGATTTAGATTCTCTCATTGCGAATCCTGTATGTACTTTAGTGTTCCTAATCCCTCACTAACTTTTGATGGATTGCCTTATGGTTATAAGTTTAAGTTATAGTAATAACTTAAAATATTCCAGTAATGGAATTCCATATCGCGAATCCTTTATTCTTGCCCGCTTCAAGATATGATGACTAATCAAACAATCTCAACCTTGGGGTAAAGAGTTTACACTGCTTATGTTTACTTGAACTTTTTTCTTGTACGTAGGAAATGAGATTTTTTATTTTTACTACAAATTAATAAGCTGTTTTGTTTCACTCATATAGCTATCGAGTTTAACTTACCAACGCGAATACAGAATAAGCAAAGGAGGATAAGCATTCAATGTATTTTAGAGGAAAAAGATCATATTTTAACGAATCACACGTAGAGATATTGCTAGCACACAAAAAGTTAATGGTATTTCATAACTAATAGATTGAGCAGCTGCTCGTAGACCGCCTGAAAAAGAATATTTATTATTTGAGCTATATCCTGCCATGAGAAGACCAATAGGAGCAATACTTGAAATTGCAATCCATAAAAAAACACCAATACTAAGATCAGCTAAAACAAAACGATATCCCAAAGGGATAACTAAAAAACTTAATAAAATGGATATGACTGCTATAGAGGGACCAATGCTAAATAAAGGAATATCCCCTCGAGATGGGAGGATATCTTCTTTAAAAAGCAGCTTAGTTCCATCTGCTATAGCTTGAAGTAGTCCCAGGGGGCCAGCATATTCAGGACCAATACGTTGTTGTATCGATGCCGATATTTCTCTTTCTAACCACACAATTACGAGTACTTCTATTGTGATTCCCAGTAGGAGGGTCAAAATGGGTAGAATCCATATAAGTCCGTAGATTTCTTTTAATAATTCCGATTTCGAAAAAGAATTGATAGTTTCTACCTCTACCCTATCTATTATCATTTCAACGATCAACTTCCCCCATAATGATATCTATACTACCTAATATTGTCATTATATCAGCCAATTTCATTTTTTTAACTAGCTGAGGAAGAATTTGCAAATTAATAAAACCCGGTGGACGAATTTTCCATCTCCAGGGGAAAAGACTATCATCTCCTACTAGATAAATTCCTAATTCTCCTTTTGGAGCTTCTACTCTTACATAAAGCTCTTGCTTTGATAATTCAAAATTGGGTGAAGGTTTTTTACCAAGAAATCGATATTCAAAATCATTCCATTCGGAATTCTTTGTTTTCTTAAACCGTCGGGCTTCCAAATTCTCATAAGGGCCCCCAGGAATTTTCTCTACAGCCTGTTGAATAATTTTTATGGATTCCCTCATTTCACCAACTCGTACTAAATAGCGAGCTAACGAATCTCCTTCTTTTTGCCATTGAACTTTCCAATCGAATTGATTGTAGGACTCATAAGGATCAATTTTACGAAGATCCCATTGTATTCCAGAAGCTCGTAACATTGGTCCCGATAAGCCCCAATTTACAGCTTCTTCTCCGCTAATAAAACCTACTCCTTCAACTCGTTCTAAAAAAATGGGATTCTGTGTAATAAGTTGTTGATATTCAACAACTCCTTGTAAAAAATAATCACAGAAATCTAAACATTTATCCATCCACCCATAAGGGAGATCGGCAGCTACTCCTCCGATGCGAAAGTAATTATGCATCATTCGCATACCTGTAGCAGCTTCAAATAGATCATATATCAATTCTCTCTCTCTAAAAATATAGAAAAAAGGAGTCTGTGCCCCGAGATCCGCCATAAAAGGTCCAAGCCATAACAAATGAGAAGCTATACGGCTCAATTCTAACATAATTACCCTAATATAGCTGGCTCTTTGGGGGATTTGAATATTCTCCAAGAATTCTGGTGCATTTACCGTTATTGCTTCTGTAAACATAGTAGCTAAATAATCCCATCGTGTTACATAAGGCAAGTATTGTATAATACTTCTGTTTTCCGCGATTTTTTCCATTCCTCTGTGTAAATAACCTAATATGGGTTCGCAATCAATAACATCTTCTCCATCAAGAGTAACAATTAGTCGAAGAACACCATGCATTGATGGGTGTTGAGGACCCATATTGACTATCATGAGATCTTTTCTTTTAAGCGATAGACTCATATCCTTATTCTTATTCTTTATTCCATGAAAATGGATTATTCCATGAATTCCTCAAAACGAGGCTCATCAAAATGCAAAATCTAAGACTACTATAAGACTACTAATAAAATAAGAAAAAAATTCGAACGATTAAATTACTTCTCCCGAATATCCAACTGACTGATTAATTTCTTATAACGTACTCTATTTTTCTTTGCCAAATAAGCCAGCAAACGTTGACGTTTTCCCAAAAGTCTTCGTAGACCTCTTTCCGATGAAAAATCTTTTTTGTGTAATTCTAAATGTGAAGCAAGTC